CCACTGTAGTGTTCGAGTGGATCCTGCTATTTCCTCTCGAACCATACTAATATTATTATTTGATCAGATCATTGAATCGTTTATTTCTCTTGGAATCCATTTAATTCTTATTTTTACACACGTCTTTTTTTGGGAGGTCTACATCCATTATGTGGCATAGGTGTTACATCACGTACGAAACTTAATAGTATACCACTTCTACGAATAGCCCGTAATGCTGCGTCTCTTCCGAGACCAGGACCTTTTATCATAACTTCTGCTCGTTGCATACCTTGATCTACTACAGTACGAATAGCATCTAAAGCGGCTGCTTGCGCAGCATAGGGTGTTCCCCTTCTTGTGCCTTTGAATCCAGAAGTACCGGCGGAGGCCCAAGAAACCACTCGACCTCGTACATCTGTAACAGTTACAATGGTATTGTTGAAACTAGCTTGAACATGAATAACTCCTTTTGGTATTCTACGTCCAGTCTTACGTAAATTAATACGCCCATTCCTACGCGAACCAATTCTTTGTATAGGTTTTGCCATATTTTATCATCTCATAAATATGAATCAGAAATATATAAAAAGATATGGAGATATCCATTTTATGTTAAAACAAATCTTTTATTTTTCCCCTCTTTGAGAAACTTTAGAAAGATTATCCTTGTCTCTGTTTATGTCTCGGATTGGAACAAATCACTATAATTCGTCCGCGCCTACGGATCAGTCGACATTTTTCACAAATTTTACGAACAGAAGCCCTTATTTTCATATTTCTTACTCCTTACTTTAATTTTGAATCTATTCCTTGGAAGAAAATAAGTCTCTTGTTTTTTTTTGCTTCAAATTGTATCTTTGATGAAAGGGATTTTTTCAAAAAGAATCCATCTAATCGTTCGAATCTTTGTTCCGAAGTCTATAAATTATACGTCCCCTGGTTGAATGAATAATATTGCCTTATTTCTATTTTGATTCTATCCCCCGGCAGTGTTTGTATCAAACTGCGTCGGATCTTCCCCGAAATATAACCTAGAATTAGATCTTCATTATATAAAATATAAACGGATTCGGAGAGCATACCATTGGGAAATGATTCAGTAATTAAACCTTCATGAATCATTTTTTTTTCATTCCAGGAAACCTTTTTGAAGTATCAACTAATGGAGGAAGAGTTATATAACTCACCTTTCCTCTCTATTTCACAAATAGGAAGTTAGAGATAAAATTAGGATACCAGAGGAGGATCACCATATATAACACAAAATTTCTCCTCCAATTTTTTCTAGTCTAGCTTCTCGATCTGTCATTATGCCTCGAGAAGTGGAAAGAATTACAATTCCCATTCCACCTAAAATCTTAGGAATTTTTTTATAGTTGGAATAAATTCGTAGACCGGGTCGACTGATACGTTTTAAAATCGTTTTATATATTCCTTTCCTAGTTCTTTTATGGCGCAAGGTTGAAACCAAGAAATTTTTATTACTTTCCTGATGTTTCCGAACATTTTCAATAAAACCCTCTCGTAGGAGTATTTTAACAATGTTTTCGGTGATATTTGTGGATACTATTCGAACCGTTCCATTTTTACTCATGTTAGCATTTCTTATAGAAGTTATTATATCAGCAATAGCGTCTCTGCCCATGACGAATTATAATTATTGGTGCTTCCGAATTTGGATATAATCAACATGTTTTTTTATTTGAATACTTCAAAGTATTCATTATTTAATTAAATTTGAAATTTATTATTCAATTAATTATTAAATTTAGTAAAAGTATATGCGTGAGACACAATCTATTAATTGGGTTTATTTCAGATATCCTACTAGAACAATATCCTAATTTGATCTATGACTATGAGTCCTTATAATACCTCGGGAGCTAATGAAACTATTTTAGTAAAATTCAACTGTCTCAATTCCCGAGCAATCGCGCCAAAAACTCGAGTTCCTTTTGGATTTCCTTCTTGATCAATGACAACCGCTGCATTGTCATCATATCGTATTATCATACCGTTGTCACGTTTGAGTTCTTTACATGTACGTACAATTACAGCTCTTATTACTTCTGATCTTTCTAGAGGCATATTGGGCACTGCTTCTTTAATTACAGCAACAATAACGTCACCAATATGAGCATATCTATGATTACCAGCTCCTATGATTTGAATACACATTAATTCTCGAGCTCCACTGTTATCGGCTACATTCAAAAGGGTCTGAGGTTGAATCATATCATTTTTATTTGAATTTTTTATTTCAATGCAAAGAATGAGGAAAAAGAAGAAATAGTATTTGTCTAGAAATAAAGAAACTCGTGGTTGTTTTTTCATCCCTTTTTTATATTTAGTTTTACATCCCTATCCTGAAATAATAAATTGAGTTTTTATAGGCATTTTGCACGCAGCTATTGAAATTGCTGCTCTGGCTACAGTTTCTGAGACTCCGCCCATTTCGTAAAGTATTCGACCGGGTTTAACAACAGATACCCAATATTCGGGAGATCCCTTTCCCGACCCCATACGTGTTTCTGCGGGCCTTACTGTAATAGGTTTATCGGGAAAAACACGTACCCATATTTTTCCACCACGACGTGCATATCGTGTCATTGCTCTTCGTCCTGCTTCTATTTGTCTAGCAGTAATCCAAGCGGGTTCAAGTGCCTGAAGAGCATATCTGCCGAAGCAAATATGATTACCTCGGCAAGATATTCCTTTCATTCTTCCTCTATGTTGCTTACGAAATCTGGTTCTTTTGGGGTTATAGTTGATGGTTTTTTCCCACCTCTACTACAGAACCGGACATGAGAGTTTCTTCTCATCCAGCTCCTCACGAATGAAAGGATTCGATAATATTACGGATGCGCATGTATTTAATAACTAATACATTAAACTAAGTAATGGGATTTATTGATATTATATTTCATTTATTAGATAAGAAGCTGTATATACGGTTAGATTTGTCTATTTCTAGATATGGATAATGTTTCTTTTTTATACCGGATCCTTATTTTTTTTTTTACTTTTCTTAAAAAAAAATTATTGAATCAAGACAATATTGGAATCCAATAAATAATAAATAAGGGTTTCGCGGGCGAATATTGACTCTTTCCTTTTCCTGCTTTATTCGTAGGATCAATCCACAACCTCTCCGAGTAAAAAAAAAAGGTTCTTGGTTCATTCCGCCATCCCGCCTGCTCAATCATTTGGATTCTTTTAAATAGAATCCTATATAGTCACAGGTTTCGTCGTTCCTATAGCTTCTCCATTAATGATTAGGCCTGAACTCTGCAATGGAGCTCTCAACAAAATCTGTTTCCGAGTCAATCTCCTCAGTTTCTATTAACCGGAAGCTCTTTATTATTTATATATCATTTATTATTTATATATCAATCGATAGAATATTAAACAATATTAAAACAATATGAAATTAATGCTTTATTACACTGCCTTTTATTTATATGAGGTAATTCATAGACCATACATATTGGAATTATATATCATTGATATTTTTGTTCTCTCTTTCTATCACCTTTCCATTTATCCGCATCCCTTTCTTTTTTTTTATTTCAAATCCACAATCATATTTTTTTGTTATGGAACAATTCCAGTTGTTACAACTATATGATTGATCCAGTCATATAGTGACTGTTTTTGGGATCTCGACAATATGAAGCAATAAGTTAGTTATTAGTTTTTAATTTTTTTTATTTTATTTTTATATAGTAGTTGTAGTTATTGAATTAATATTAGGGATCAGTCTTTTTTTGATCCTACTAAAAACTCTAAAGAAAAAACTAACGAGTCACACACTAAGCATAGCAATTATAAATAAAAAAAAGTTAATTTCTTTTTTATTCAACCTTATAGAATTTGAATTATTTTATTTTTTTGATTTAACAGAAAAACAGAAAAAGTTTCTAGTTTTTTGTTCTATATATCACTATATTACTGAATAGAATGACAAGATAAATAAAGGTCTATTATTCTTCATCCACAAATATCCAAATTTTGAGGCCTAGTACTCCATGGATAGTTCGAATTGTATAGGAACAATGATCAATTTTAGCGCGAATTGTTTGTAGAGGAACCCTACCTTCTCTGATCCATTCGACACGTGCAATTTCTTTTCCGTCAATACGTCCTGCAATTTGTATTTGAATTCCTTTTGTATCTGTTTGTTCAGTTAATTCAATAGCTCTTTTCATTGCCTTTCGAAATGAAACTCTATTTCTTAATTGAGAAGCCATATATTCTGCAAGAATATTGGGGTCTCCATAAGGTTTTTCTATTCGTGTGATAGCAATGTTGATTCTTCGGTTCACAGAACGAAATTCTTTTTGTACATTCATCTGTAATTCTTCGATTCCTCGTGTTCGGCCCTCTATTAATAAATTTGGGAATCCAATATGGATTATAACCTGGATTAAATCAATTCTTTTTTGAATTTCTATACGCGCAATTCCAATTCCTTCGAAACCTGAGGATATTCTTTTATTTTTTTGTACATAGTTCTTTATACAATTCCGTATTTTCTCATCTTCTTGTAGACCTACAGAAAAATTTTTTGGTTGTGCGAACCAAAAGGAATGATGATTTTGGGTTGTACCAAGTCTGAAACCAAGCGGATTTATTTTTTGTCCCATATTTTTTATTATATTATCTTTCCATCTATTTTTTTTCAAAATATTAATCTAAATCTTAAATTCATCGAAAGATAATTTTGATTTATCTTTTAATACAATTGTTATATGACAAGTCGGCCTTTTTATCGGATAACTACGTCCTCGAGCTCTAGGTCTTAATTTTTTCACAAAAGAACCTCCATTGACTTCGGCTTTACTAATGAATAAATCGGTTTCGTTCAAACCCATATTATGACTAGCGTTTGCTGCTGCGGAATAAACCAATTTTAAAATGGGATAAGATGCTCGATAAGGCATAAGTTCCAATATCATAAGCGTTTCCTCATAAGAACGCCCGCGAATCTGATCAATTACTCTTTGCGCTTTGAAAACAGACATACATATATGTTGAGCTAAAACTTTGACTTCTCCACTCGAATTTGAGTTCTTTTTCTTTATCATAAGGTTATCTCCCGCCAATGAATGATAAGTATCTATTTTTTTTCCAAATTAACGACGAGATTTATTATCGTTTCTCGCATGTCTCGCGAAAGTCAGAGTCGGCGCGAATTCTCCCAATTTGTGACCTACCATACGATCTGTTATATAAATAGGTAAATGTTCCTTTCCATTATGAATAGCGATTGTATGGCCAATCATTTTGGGTATAATGGTAGATGCCCGAGACCAAGTTACTATTATTTCTTTCTCCTCCCTCATGTTGAGTTTTTCAATTTTTCTTGATAAATGATTAGCTACAAAAGGGTTTTTTTTTAGTGAACGTGCCACAGCTGATTACTCCTTTTTTTACATTTTAAAGATTGGCATTCTATGTCCAATAGAATATCTCGATCTAAGTATGAAGGTAAGAATAAATACAATAATGATGAATGGAAAAAAGAGAAAATCCTTTAGCTAGATAAGGGGCGGATGTAGCCAAGTGGATCAAGGCAGTGGATTGTGAATCCACCACGCGCGGGTTCAATTCCCGTCGTTCGCCCATCACATTATTTCAAATTCAAAAAATTCTATTTTCCATATTCCTATTTACGGCGACGAAGAATAAAACTATCACTATATTTTTTCCTTTTCCGACTTCTTCTTCCAAGCGCAGGATAACCCCAAGGAGTTGTGGGTTTTTTTCTACCAATTGGGGCTTTCCCTTCCCCACCTCCATGGGGATGGTCTACAGGGTTCATAACTACTCCTCTTACTACAGGACGCTTACCTATCCAACACTTCGATCCGGCTCTACCCAAACTTTGTTGATTCACCCCAACATTACCCACTTGTCCGACTGTTGCTAAGCAGTTTTTGGATATCAAACGGACCTCCCCGGATGGTAATCTTAATGTGGCTGATTTACCCTCTTTTGCGATCAGTTTCGCTACAGCGCCCGCCGCTCTAGCTAATTGTCCACCCTTTCCAAGCGTGATTTCTATGTTATGTATGGCCGTGCCTAAGGGCATATCGGTTGAAGTAGATTCTTCTTTTAAAAACCCCTTCCCAAACTGTACAAGCTTCTTCCAAAGCATACGGCTTTCTAGATGTATATGATGATATCTAGACAGATGGATCTTTATCTTATATGAATCGTATGATGAAGTACCACATGAGTGGATATATAGGAATCCAAATCTGCCGAATCACTCATGTATGATCTTCTACATCCTAGGTCTCCCCGTTCCATCATCTGGCTTATGTTCTTCATGTAGCATTCAGACCGAATGACTCTATGAAATTACGTCGATACTTCCACATATTACGGGTAACGTAGGAGACATCTCTATTTTTCCCCGGGGGGATCTTTATAATTACCACTGCTTAGCTTTCAATTCGCCTCTGACCATCAAATTAAATGTGAATAACCCGTCCTCCTCTCTTTGAAACAAGGGGCGCTTCCGGTTCTGTGCGTGCTTCAAACAATTTTGTCTTCTCCATATTACCATATCTCTAGAGTCAATAATTTTCTATGAGGAACTACTGAACTCAATCACTTGCTGCCGTTACTCAACAGTTTTCTGTTGAGGTCTATCCCATAGAGGTACTCAAATTGGATCAGTGATTGATTTCTAGGTTTCATCGTAAACCTAATTGGTTACTTCCAATTACGTAAATCAATAGTTCAAACCGCACTCAAAGGTAGGGCATTTCCCATTGATATAGGGACTTCTGTACCAGAAATAATGGTATCTCCAATTATAGCCCCTCTGGGGTGTAAAATATATCTTTTCTCACCATCCCCATAATGTATGAGACAAATGTATGCATTTCGATTAGGGTCATATTCTATGGTTACGATTCTACCAGATATGTCTTTTTCATTCCGTCGAAAATCGATTTTACGGTATAGACGCTTATGACCTCCCCCTCTATGTCTTGCGGTAATGATTCCTCTGGCATTACGACCTTTACCACAATGATGCTGTCCACAGATCAAATTATTTCGTGGATTGGATTTCATTTGACTGTCTATGGCTCTATTACGTGTGCTCGGGGTAGAAGTTTTGTATAAATGTATCGCCGTGTTATTAAGTATTTTGCTTTAAGTTCTTTTCTCTATAAGAGGTGGAATAGAATAACCCGGTTGAAGCGTAATGATCATACGTCTGTAATGCATTGTATGTCCCATAATAGGTCCTATTCTTCTACCCTTTCCTGGGAGTCGATGACTATTCATAGCTATTACCTTGACACCAAAGAAGAGTTCGACCCAATGCTTTATTTCTGTCCTAGTTGATCCTGATTCGACATTAGAAGTATATTGATTGTTCCCCAATAACCGAATACTTTTTTCTGTAAATACTGCATATTTGATTCCATCCATAACTCCATTTTCTTCCCTATGAGTTCCAGTATCGATAAGAATTCTAGTTCTTACTGTTCATATGTTATGGTATGAATATACCATACCAATTCGTTATGTATGGATGATGAGATTCCATTGATACAGAGCCAATTCCAATAGACTTATTGAACGTTCCCATTGGCGTGCATCCAGCAGGAATTGAACCTACGAATTTGCCAATTATGAGTTGGGCGCTTTAACCATTCAGCCATGGATGCTTAACAGGGCTCATTGTACATCGTGAATAACCAAATTCCAATTGAAATGAAATCTTTAGGAGGAATCAATGAAAATCTTTAGGAGGAATCAATGAAACGATATCAATTCAAATCCTGGATCTTCGAATTGAGAGAGATATTGAGTGAGATCAAGAATTCTCACTATTTCTTAGATTCATGGATCAAATTCGATTCAGTGGGATCTTTCACTCACATTTTTTTCCACCAAGAACGTTTTATGAAACTCTCTGACCCCCGAATTTGGAGTATCCTACTTTCACGTGATTCACAGGGTTCAACAAGCAATCGATATTTCACGATCAAAGGTGTAGTACTGCTTGTAGTAGTGGTCCTTATATCTCGTATTACCAATCGAAAGATGGTCGAAAGAAAAAATCTCTATTTGATGGAGCTTCTTCCTATACCTATGAATTCCATTGGACCCAGAAATGAGACATTGGAAGAATCTTTTTGGTCTTCCAATATCAATAGATTGATTGTTTCGCTCCTGTATCTTCCAAAAGAGAAAAAGATTTCTGAGAGTTGTTTCATGGATCCGCAAGAGAGTACTTGGGTTCTCCCAATAAATAAAAAGTGTATCATGCCTGAATCGAACCGGGGTTCGCAGTGGTGGAGGAACCGGATCGGAAAAAAGAGGGATTCTAGTTGTAAGATAGCTAATGAAACCGTAGCTGGAATTGAGATCTCATTCAAAGAGAAAGATAGCAAATATCTGGAGTTTCTTTTTTTATCCTATACGGATGATCCGATCCGCAAGGACCATGATTGGGAATTGTTTGATCGTCTTTCTCCGAGGAAGAAGCGAAACATAATCAACTTGAATTCGGGACAGCTATTCGAAATCTTAGGGAAAGACTTGATTTGTTATCTCATGTCTGCTTTTCGTGAAAAAAGACCAATTGAAGGGGAGGGTTTCTTCAAACAACAAGGAGCTGAGGCAACTATTCAATCAAATGATATTGAGCACGTTTCCCATCTCTTCTCGAGAAACAAGTGGGGTATTTCTTTGCAAAATTGTGCTCAATTTCATATGTGGCAATTCCGCCAAGATCTCTTCGTTAGTTGGGGGAAGAATCAGCACGAATCGGATTTTTTGAGGAACGTATCGAGAGAGAATTGGATTTGGTTAGACAATGTGTGGTTGGTAAACAAGGATTGGTTTTTTAGCAGGGTACGGAATGTATTGTCAAATATTCAATATGATTCCACAAGATCTATTTTCGTTCAAGTAACGGATTCTAGCCAATCGAAAGGATCCTCTGATCAATCCAGAGATCATTTCGATTCCATTAGAAATGAGGATTCAGAATATCACACATTGATCGATCAAACAGAGATTCAGCAACTAAAAGAAAGATCGATTCTTTGGGATCCTTCCTTTCTTCAAACGGAACGAACAGAGATAGAATCAGATCGATTCCCGAAATGCCTTTTTGGATCTTCCTCAATGTCCCGGCTATTCACGAAACGTGAGAAGCAGATGAATAATCATCTGCTTCCGAAAGAAATCGAAGAATTTCTTGGGAATCCTACAAGATCAATTCGTTCTTTTTTCTCTGACAGATGGTCAGAACTTCATCTGGGTTCGAATCCTACTGAGAGGTCCACTAGAGATCAGCAATTTTTGAAGAAAAAACAAGATGTTTCTTTTGTCCCTTCCAGGCGATCGGAAAATAAAGAAATGGTTGATATATTCAAGATAATTACGTATTTACAAAATACCGTCTCAATTCATCCTATTTCATCAGATCCGGGATGTGATATGGTTCCGAAGGATGAACCAGATATGGACAGTTCCAATAAGATTTCATTCTTGAAAAAAAATCCATTTTTGGATTTATTTCATCTATTCCATAACCGGAACAAAGGGGGATACACGTTACACCACGATTTTGAATCAGAAGAGAGATTTCAAGAAATGGCAGATCTATTCACTCTATCAATAACCGAGCCGGATCTGGTGTATCATAGGGGATTTGCCTTTTCTATTGATTCCTACGGGTTGGATCAAAAAAAATTCTTGAATGAGGTATTCAACTCCAGAGATGAATCGAAAAAGAAATCTTTATTGGTTCTACCTCCTCTTTTTTATGAGGAGAATGAATCTTTTTATCGAAGGATCAGAAAAAAATTGGTCCGGATCCACTGCGGGAATGATTTGGAAGATCCAAAACTAAAAACAGCGGTATTTGCTAGCAACAACATCATGGAGGCAGTCAATCAATATAGATTGATCCGAAATCTGATTCAAATCCAATATAGCATCTATGGGTACATAAGAAATGTATCGAATCGATTCTTTTTAA